GGGCCAAAACTCCGGAAATTAGAAATGCCAAAATAGGAATAACACTTGATATTATTAGAAATGCCCAGAAAATATCATATTCGTGAAGCAGAAACATAGAAGCACTCCTATTAATGTGGAATATACCGAATTAGTTGATTCAAATTGGAATTCTCAATTCATCCATAACTGCATTAGTCGAAACAACAATTTTGATCAAACCACATAGTTTCGTTTGTTTACTTGTTGTGGGTCATGTATCGTCTCAAGATTCATCCAACGGAATCCCACTTACACTTACTTCGATTCTATTTAGATATGGTGTAGACATATAATGCTATTATACAAATCAAACTCTCTCCTACCTTGCCTCGGGTTTTCTATCAAACAAAAAAAGGAATTAAGGAATTTTTTTTAAAGAATATTTTAAATAATATGAATTGAAATTTAAATAATATTCAAACAATATTATTCAAATAAGATTAAATGAAATATTAAACATAAATAATTTCAATATTCTATTAATATAATAGAGCCAAAGAGGAGGTCTGGCCCATTTTTTCTCTCTCTCTCTTTTTTTTTTTTTCTTAGTGATTTAGAATATAGTCAGTAGTCAGATGTAATAGAATTTCTAGGAATTTCCATCTCGGGATTTATGGTATATTCTACGTGGCTGTGTTGGTGTATTCTTTTCATTAAGATCCGGATAGAGGATTATTGTTTCTATTGATTTGATACGGATACGAAAACGGAATGCATCGACCGATTCGATTCTCTCTCCCTGTCCCAGATTTATACTTAATTGATTTGATTCAATCCATTGAATTGTGAGGAACCCTTACATATAAAAACTCATGGGTTCCTATACCCAAATTAGGAAACTTTGGACCTGTACTACCCCGGCCCCGGCTTTACCCCCGAGTTAGAAGTCTTGAAAGAATCATTTCAGACCCATTTCTAGGACTAAAGATCGTGATTTGGAATGACTCGAAATACTTATTTATTTAATGTAATAATAACACCTAGCAGGACCAACCAACGAGTTAGGTTTCGTGACAACAAAAAACGTTTCTTTTGAAGCAAACCTACAAAATGGGGCATAGTTTAATGGTAGAGTCGGCTGAATCGTAAATGATTTACAGAAGATACTTCGAATGGAATCATGCGTTGTCGAACGATTCGATAGACAAAATCTCCCCATCCCAAAACCAACTCATAGAACATAGAAATAGAAGAGGGTGCGTTGATACATTTAGGACCAATTCATTGTCTCTAAAACAATGAATTGGGATTGTTGTTCTGCCAAAAGGCGATACGTCGGGGGATTCCTAACTCATCCAAGTTCAAATGGGCCCTAATCTTTTTAGATAAAGTCTGCATTGGTAGAATTGGAATGATGAACAAATTGGATTGGGTAGATTGGAATAAAAAAAAGAAGTTATTAAGTATTGTACAGAAAAATGACTACTTGCTTTGCTAAGCCGGTTATACGAAGAAAAGCCTATTGTACAATGAAACTTACCAAAGAGCTTCGTTTTTGAAACTCTGGCTTTTCTACAAATACAAGAACAAGAATAGGTTCTAGATAATGTGACTTACTATTAGATTGAATTTGGATTTGATTTGGTTGGGTCAGGTTGGAGTTTTTCTTGAGCCAGGCTCATGTTATGATTTTGACTTCATAAATTGGCTTGGGTATACCAAAGCAAAGGTGTATCACTAAATCTTGGATCATGGACAAATAAAAGAGGAAAAAGGCCGTATGTCATTCACAGACGAAGATTAATGAAGAAGAATGGGTTTGTTTATCCGAGATTTGAAAATACCGATCCGATTGGATCCATTGGAATAAATTATTGTTTTCAAGCCCCGAGGGATCTCCGTGATCCTGTGGGAATGATTCCATTTCTATGGAACAATCAACCGGCCGGTCACACGCACTAATTAGGAAATGAATACAAAAATGTATAGGGCTATACGGACTCGAACCGTAGACCTTCTCGGTAAAACAGATCAAACTTATTATTATCGAAATGATTCGAACTGTTTCAAAGACCCAACATGCGTTTTTTTTTTTTGCATTGGGCTCTTTCATTAACTGATAAAAAGATCGGCTAGTCCACCATATTTTTTCTTGACAGGAAGATAACGAGATGGCTCCATGCGCTCGGATTCATTATTTGAATTCTGATCCGGGAGCAATACCAAAGTGTTTCAAAGAAGGGTTACCCTGACGTAGGTCTGCCTCCGGCCTAGATCAACCTAAGTTAAATGGAGTCTCTATCAATCCGCCCCAAGAGTCAAATATGATACTTAATACACCTTAAAGTTCATAGGACGAAAAGAGGTTATTTTGAGGTCCTTATCCTCATTATGCCTAGCATTGAAGGGACTGGGTATTCACCTTATCAATGATCAAACCAATGATGGGTTCTATTTGGTACCTGAATTGGCACCTGAATCGGACCGAACAAAATATTTGTCAGGCTATTGTTCTCTTGTTCCCTCGAATCCATGGAGT